AAAAAAAGGGAAATATTCTCATTATGAACGAACAGGGACTAGTGTTTTTGCAAGAAATTTCTAGCCAACCCCCCCTGCAAAAGGTCTTTTCTTAACACCAAGCGTGTTGGCAATAGATAGAAAAGGTAACTCCAACAATTTATTTGTCCTCAACGCCCCCTATTTCCAGGAATTAGTCACTTCAACAGCCTTCGATGGTTATATGGGTATCCAAAGTACGAACGAGATGGATGTTGGTTTTCCCAACCATTCTTGTTAGTCCCGATCCTGATCAGGAAAGGGGAGAATTTTTAACAAAGTTTTTTGTGTGGTTGATTCCTAGATGTAGTGCTTCTTCCCCTATGCCACCTAATTGGTACTAGTGAAGTAGTATTAACCTGTAATCCAGAACCTATAGGCTAACCTTTCGCTCAAGACTAGAATCAAAAATTGAAGCATATGAGGTTGCATCAACCGAGGATACACGACAGAAGGTATTGTTCTCGGTTTCCCCAAACTTCACCTTCAACAAGCGTAGGTTTTTTTTTTTCAAAAAAACAACAATTTTCTTTCTATCCGGAAGCGTGTGCCCTTCTCGTAAGACTGAGAAAAAAGAAAAAAGAATCAAATCGCACCATCTCTGTAATAGGTAAATGCCTCCTTTTCTCCTGAAGTTGTCGGAATTATTCGTAATAAGATATTGGCTACAATTGAAAAGGTCTTATCAATAAAATTTCCATTTATCCGCGATCTCGGCATAGGTAACAATCCATTCGATAATTCTTCTCATTACCTCTCGTGGGATAAAAAATCCCACAAACAAAGGAATCGTACAGTACAAAATACCATAAAAGCGGACCCATTCTAAAAAAAAAAACGTGCGGAACCTATACTCAAATTGTTCCCTTTTGACAGGAATCAATAGGAAATCTTTGAATCCGATTGGACTTCATTTAAAAAAAGTAGTATATGGATATAGTAAGGAGTATAGTAATTAACAAAACTATTCTATTAGCCTTTTAGCGAAGTTATAAGGAAGAATCTAGGAATTTTTTCTACAGATTATGAAAATTTGAGAAGTTTTGATTGGATTAGGATTCACGGAACAAAAAGAATCAAATAATCACTCTTTCTATGATTCAAATAGAATAAGCACCCCCTTTTTGCTTATTTGCATAGCGTGTATACACCAAAGTATACAATCGAAATAGAAAAATCCGCGGTTTCATTCATGAATTTGTAATCGAGCTGTAAGAAGTTTTCGTTGAGAAATCTTCAACGGATAAGGGGTTTTTTGAATTCCTATCTAACCGGAGTCAAGTAAGTATTAATCTAATCACGTCTAAATAGAATCATATTCTAAAATATATGGGTCGGGCGACCCGTTCCAATTCAGTGTTTAATCCGGTACCATTCTAAACATCAGAATCATAAAAAGAGGGGGTCGTCGTCTTGACAAAACAAACTTGACTCAATATAGCTTTTTTTGTTTTTCATTTTATTGTTATAATCGATTGGTCATACCTATACCGTAAAAAAAAAGAATACTGCAATATTCTAAATGAAATGGATCGCTATTCACCCGTTTTATGGGTAATAATCATAATCATAAGATTATGTAGGAGAGGTGGCCGAGTGGTTCAAGGCGTAGCATTGGAACTGCTATGTAGGCTTTTGTTTACCGAGGGTTCGAATCCCTCTCTTTCCGTATCTTCACCTACATTACGAATCTTATCGCTCGCAATGTATCAAATAAAAATGAAGACTATTATTCGAACCGTTAAACCAGCCCTCTCTTTATCTTTGATATCGATTCACTATTCCTAATTGTATTCTAATTGTAATTGCCTGTGGTACGGAAAATACTGGAAAGAGTAGAGTATTCAGGGCATAAAAAATTCCCCCGATCCATTTAAGATAAGTGAATGGAAGAGGAGAAAAAGGGGAAAAATTCACCGCACCCTTGTTTGGTATTTTAATTAGGTTCAAATCTGACGAGAATAATATTCTACGACTAGCAACTCTTTTATTTTCAAACCAACCCACTCACGATCTATTATTTGATTGACTACTCCTTTATACTGGGAGGAGTCAAGAATCAAATGTTTTGGTCTTGGTAACTTCCATTTCCGATTCCGATGAGGGGATGAATCAAGAGAATTTTGAATCAGCGCTCTGGATTTTTGTTCATCTCTTGTCGTAATAATATCTCGGGGTTTACAGCGATAACTTGGTATATCTACTATACGACCATTAACTAAAATATGTCTATGGTTAACTAATTGTCGGGCTCCTGGAATGGTCGAAGCCATGCCTAATCGAAAAAGGATATTATCCAAACGCATTTCAAGTAATTGTAGTAAAACCTGACCCGTTGAGCCTTTGGCTTTTCCAGCAATACGAACATAGTGGAGTAATTGTCGCTCTGTCAGACCATAATGAAAACGCAATTTTTGTTTTTCTTCTAGACGAATACAATATTGAGATTTTTTCCCAGAACGCGGTGGCGTTCGAGACTCAA